AAAAAGATCAATACACCCAAGACTACACTTAGATTTATTGGATTTGTTGCTAAAATATCGGTATTAAACCCGAAACTCCCGGCGGATGGCCAGTGACCCAAGTAAACGAAAGAATCGGTTAAATTTTCCATATAATCTCCTCTTCTAGCTAAACTATAAAAAAGGACTCTGTCCTTTTTTTTTTTATTCTTTTTTTTTTTTCAATAAAAATAAAATTTCGTTTAATAATTTATAATTTAATTTACCTATTTGGATATTTGTAAACAGAATCAAAAACCTATTCTACTTAATCAAATGTATTTTCCAAAATTTTTAATTTTCAATAATAATAATGAGACTTAATTATAATTAAACTAGAATTTGAGACCAAGTTTTATGTCAATTTTTAAAAATCTAAACTGCGCAACACTCCTTAAAAAAAGTTTCCATTAAACTAAAAGAATAAGGGGAAGGAAGAAAGCGAATCGATGTGCTAATTCCCCATCCTCAAATTAGTCCTTCCCAAGGGTTGTTGTCTCAATGAATAATTGTAGGAGTTAAATCTTGCATAGAATTAAAAAAACTACTAAAAAAAATTCAGAATTTTCTGATTTCTAGGATTAAACAAAAGGATTCGCAAATAAAAGCGCTAATGCTACAACCAGGCCATAAATTGTTAAAGCTTCCATAAAAGCCAAACTAAGCAATAAAGTACCTCGTATTTTTCCTTCTGCCTCAGGTTGTCTCGCGATACCTTCGACAGCTTGACCCGCAGCTGTACCTTGACCAACCCCAGGTCCAATAGAAGCAAGCCCAACAGCCAACCCAGCAGCAATAACCGAAGCAGCAGAAACCAGTGGATTCATGATAAGTTCCTCACACCAAAATAAAGAAATAGTTAATGATACAATCATCCAATGACTTAGGACTTAATTATAATTAAGTCATCGCTAAGATTCATCCAGCTAAAATAACCAAAAACTGGAATTGAAATAATATAATTCTATTATTGAATCATAAGAATTACTTTGATATTAGTTCCTATCCACGGGATTTTGAAAAATGCATAATATATATATATACGACCGACTTTTTTATGCCATTTATTTTTTGTGAACCATTCTTTTCTTTGAATTCTTCGTTCTTTTTTTGATCATTTTTTTCAGCCAATTCACAGATAAAAAGGAAGAACTTCTAATCAAATCCTTATCTAAATCGAAATTCACAAAAGTAGCGAGGCAGATTATATAGATCTTTAACTCATATATACCTAGTCAATATCAAATATCACATATACAAGTGTTTCTTACATAACGTAAACCAACTATTCTATAATTGGGCTAACCTAAAAATGAATATAAAAAAAAAAAATAGTTAATGATGACCCTCCATAGATTCACCTATATAAGCCGCAGCTAAAGTGGCAAAAATGAGAGCTTGAATCCCGCTTGTAAATAATCCAAGGAACATAACAGGTATAGGAACCACTAAAGGTACTAAAGAAACAAGAACAACAACTACTAATTCATCGGCTAATATATTTCCGAAAAGCCGAAAACTAAGCGATAGGGGTTTTGTAAAATCTTCTAAGATGTTAATGGGTAAAAGAATTGGAGTTGGTTGAATGTATTTACTGAAATACCCTAATCCTTTTTTGCTAAGACCCGCATAAAAATATGCTACTGATGTGAGTAAAGCTAAAGCAACCGTCGTATTTATATCATTCGTTGGTGCTGCTAACTCCCCTTGAGGTAACTGGATAATTTTCCACGGTAAAAGGGCTCCGGACCAGTTAGAAACAAAAATAAATAAAAACAGGGTTCCAATAAAGGGAACCCACGGACCGTATTCTTCTCCAATCTGGGTTTGACTCACGTCTCGAATGAATTCAAGGACAAATTCAAAGAAATTTTGGCCGCCAGTTGGAATAGTTTGTGGATTGCGAACCGCTAGAGCTGCGGAACCTAATAAGATAGCAATTACAACCCAAGAAGTAATAAGGACTTGCGCATGGACTTGGAACCCCCCTATTTGCCAATAGAAATGTTGGCCTACTTCTACACCAGATATCTCATATAACCCTTCTTTTATTAGTGTGTTGATGGAACATGATAAAACATTCATATTGCCCTCTGACAGAAATAAGAACTTAAAATTATTTTGATTCAAGACCCCCCCCCTTTTTTTTACTTATTTCCTTGAATTTTATATTTTAGTTTTGGATACCAACTAAACTAATCACACAATATCCCCAGTTTTTTATCTCTTTTTCTTTTGTATGATTCAGGAATAGTAACCGATTTTATAAATCGAAATACAGGGAGCCCCTCCCTCAAAAAAAAATTGATTTATTTATCTTATTATTAATCAAGAATTTTGTATATAGCTAGAACGGCCCTCACAAATTGCGAATACTAATTTGTTAAGAATGAATCGAATTGAAGCTATAGCATCATCATTTGCTGGAATAGAAATATCCGCAAGATCAGGATTACAATTTGTATCAATTAAAGAAATGGTTGGAATTCCCAAAGTTATACATTCTCGAAGAGCCGTATATTCTTCTTGCTGATCGATGATGATTACAATATCAGGCAATCCCGTCATATATTTAATCCCGCCTAGATATGTTTCCAAGCGAGATAATTGTCTCTTCAACACAGCTGCATCCCTTTTCGGAAGACGGTTGAATCCCTCTGTCTTTTGTTCAGTTCTCAAGTCCCTAAACTTATGAAGTCTTTTTTCTGTAGTGGACCAATTTGTTAACATGCCGCCGAGCCACTTTTTATTAACATAATGACACCGAGCCCTTATTGCAGCCCGCGACACTAAATCAGCTGCTTTATTTTTTGTCCCAACAATTAAGAATTGTTTTCCCCTACTTGCTGCATCAAAAACTAAATCACAAGCTTCTGATAAAAAACGAGCAGTTCTAGTCAGATTTATAATATGAATACCTTTACGCTTTGCAGAAATATAAGGTGCCATTCTAGGATTCCATTTCCTAGTACCATGTCCAAAATGAACTCCTGCTCTCATCATCTCTTCCAAATCGATGTTCCAATATCTTTTTGTCATTTCTTTTCACACTTAAAAGGGGGGTACCCCAAACTAAAATAAAATTTTGTTCCGATGGAACCTTCTCTTGTACCGGGGATGGCCGTTTATGCATGAGCCGGGCCATTATTTTGTATTCATTATTATCTTTATTTAGTGTTAACAAATTACCAAAGCAAATGACTACAGCAAACAACAAAAAATGAAATTAAAAATAGGAATCTGCTATTAGGAATTAGTCAATTCTAGAAAAGGCAGATTTTTAAATAGAAGAATCACAAAATTCCCTGTGGTAAAATAAAATATCTCTCATATCTCCCTCGAATAAAGATAAATTCTTTGTTTTTTTTTCCAAAAGAATGTTGGTATGTTGCCGTGAACAATGCACCAATCCTTTGTTGAACCCGGTCCCGGCGGGGATCACCCCCCCTAGAACAACATTTTCTTTCAGGCCTTTCAACCAATCGATACGACCCCGAAGAGCAGCTTTTGCTAAAACTCGAGCAGTTTCTTGAAAACTTGCTTCGGATATAAAACTTTGAGTATTCAAAGATGCTCGAGTTATTCCTAATAAAACGGCTCGATAACAGATTGCTTCTTCTAAAGCACGCCCCGTTCGTTCTGCTCGTAACAATCCAATCAATTCTCCGGGTAAAAAAACATTAGACATTCCCTCTTCTGAAACCAAAACTTTTGATGTTATTTGACGTACAATAATTTCGATATGCCTATTATGAATTTGCACCCCCTGGGATCGATAAACCTTTTGAATCTTATTAACCAAAGAAATACGACTTTGCACTATAGTTAGCTCAGCACCAATCAAGAATCCCCAAGGAATTCCAAGAATTCTTGTTATACACCTGTTCCAACCCTTAATCCGCTTTTCTAAGTTCAGCGATATTGAATCAATCGAGCGGACTTCTAACACCTGTTCTACTTTTGGAAGACCTTGTGTTATATCACCGGATCTCGATTTTTCATATATAAATGTAACTAATGTATCCCCTTCGTAAAGAATTTCTCTATAATGCCCATGAACTTTTGCTCCCGGAGTAGCCAAATAGGGCTTAGCGGATCTTATTACTACAGAATCCCTTTGAACAATTAAAACTTGACCCGATTTTAGGTGTGGTTCTTTTTTGGCTATACATACATTTTCACAAAAAAATTGTCCAAGACTAATTATTGTGGACGTTTCCTCACAATAATTAGTCTTATAATTTTGATGAAGAAAATACCAATTCAATTTGAATGGATTCAAAACAACGTTACTGTATGGATCTAGATTAAAAATTCTTCCGTTTTCATCGATTAAATAAGAGTGAATTACTTGAAAAATATATTTGAAGTTATCAAGTTGCAAATATTTAATTACAGAGATCTGATTATAAGTTAGTAAAGGCAAAAATGAATAAAAATTCGAAATTTGAATGGCTGTTCCTAAGGGGCCCGACGAATTTTTAATTGTAATTAGAGGGTTTTTTTTTATTGATTGGTTTATCACATTGTGATATTTTACATGATTAAATGGACCGATTCTAAAACAATTAGAGGATGATAAAATTAACAAAGATTGGGATTCCTTATTTCTATTTAAGAACATACGAATAGTTCCGTGATTTTGTCTAAGCGATTGTTGAAGAATCCCAGCCTTGGGAGAAATCGAATAAAACGGATTCATGTAATCTGCAGAGATCAATCCCGAATCCGGCGGATTATTCCTTTTTCTTATATACGAAATATGGGATTTCACTAAGCCAATTCTTATGAAATCTCGAATCAAACCCTTTGTACTTACTTCAACAAAGAAAGCGCGGACCTCCTCGAGGGAAGAATTTTTGTTATCTTGGTCCCAATTCAAGACTAAACAAGTTCGAACCAATTGAATACTTGTGTCAGAAATTCCTCGAGTTGGCTTACCATTTCCATAAAGGATATAGTTGAAAACTCGAAGTTGAATA